AATACCTACTATCGTAGAATATTCATGTGGCACTTTCTCAGATTTAGCACGTGTGATACATGTTCCTTCTATTTCTCCAAGTAAAGCCCTTCGCATGGCAATACCTATGGTATCGGCTTGCCCTTTCATGAGCGGGGACAGAATGAAACGACCATAATAAAGACGCGTACTGTCTACTCTTGATTCAACACATTTCCACTGTAGTGTTCGAGTGGATCCTGCTATTTCCTCTCGAACCATACTAATATTATTATTTGATCAGATCATTGAATCGTTTATTTCTCTTGAAATCCATTTAATTCTTTTTTTTACACACGTCTTTTTTTGGGAGGTCTACATCCATTATGTGGCATAGGTGTTACATCACGTACGAAACTTAATAGTATACCACTTCTACGAATAGCCCGTAATGCTGCGTCTCTTCCGAGACCAGGACCTTTTATCATAACTTCTGCTCGTTGCATACCTTGATCTACTACAGTACGAATAGCATCTAAAGCGGCTGCTTGCGCAGCATAGGGTGTTCCCCTTCTTGTGCCTTTGAATCCAGAAGTACCGGCGGAGGCCCAAGAAACCACTCGACCTCGTACATCTGTAACAGTTACAATGGTATTGTTGAAACTGGCTTGAACATGAATAACTCCTTTTGGTATTCTACGTCCAGTCTTACGTAAATTAATACGCCCATTCCTACGCGAATCAATTCTTTGTATAGGTTTTGCCATATTTTATCATCTCATAAATATGAATCAGAAATATATAAAAAGATATGGAGATATCCATTTTATGTTAAAACAAATCTTTTATTTTTACATAATCCCTCTTTGAGAAACTTTAGAAAGATTATCCTTGTCTCTGTTTATGTCTCGGATTGGAACAAATCACTATAATTCGTCCGCGCCTACGGATCAGTCGACATTTTTCACAAATTTTACGAACAGAAGCCCTTATTTTCATATTTCTTACTCCTTACTTTAATTTTTAATCTATTCCTTGGAAGAAAATAAGTCTCTTGTTTTTTTTTTTTTGCTTCAAATTGTATCTTTGATGAAAGGGATTTTTTCAAAAAGAATCTATCTAATCGTTCGAATCTTTGTTCCGAAGTCTATAAATTATACGTCCCCCGGTTGAATGAATAATATTGCCTTATTTCTATTTTGATTCTATCCCCCGGCAGTGTTTGTATCAAACTGCGTCGGATCTTCCCCGAAATATAACCTAGAATTAGATCTTCATTATATAAAATATAAACGGATTCGGAGAGCATACCATTGGGAAATGATTCAGTAATTAAACTTTCATGAATCATTTTTTTTTTCATTCCAGGAAAACTTTTTGAAGTATCAACTAATGGAGGAAGAGTTATATAACTCACCTTTCCTCTCTATTTCACAAATAGGAAGTTAGAGATAAAATTAGGATACCAGAGGAGGATCACCATATATAACACAAAATTTCTCCTCCAATTTTTTCTAGTCTAGCTTCTCGATCTGTCATTATGCCTCGAGAAGTGGAAAGAATTACAATTCCCATTCCACCTAAAATCTTAGGAATTTTTTTATAGTTGGAATAAATTCGTAGAGCGGGTCGACTGATACGTTTTAAAATCGTTTTATATATTCCTTTCCTAGTTCTTTTATGGCGCAAGGTTGAAACCAAGAAATTTTTATTACTTTCCTGATGTTTCCGAACATTTTCAATAAAACCCTCTCGTAGGAGTATTTTAACAATGTTTTCGGTGATATTTGTGGATACTATTCGAACCGTTCCATTTTTACTCATGTTAGCATTTCTTATAGAAGTTATTATATCAGCAATAGTGTCTCTGCCCATGACGAATTATAATTATTGGTACTTCCTAATTTTGATATAATCAACATGTTTTTTTATTTTAATACTTCAAAGTATTCATTATTTAATTAAATTTGAAATTTATTATTAAATTTAGTAAAAGTATATGCGTGAGACACAATCTATTAATTGGGTTTATTTCAGATATCCTACTAGAACAATATCCTAATTTGATCTATGACTATGAGTCTTTATAATACCTCGGGAGCTAATGAAACTATTTTAGTAAAATTCAACTGTCTCAATTCCCGAGCAATCGCGCCAAAAACTCGAGTTCCTTTTGGATTTCCTTCTTGATCAATGACAACCGCTGCATTGTCATCATATCGTATTATCATACCGTTGTCACGTTTGAGTTCTTTACATGTACGTACAATTACAGCTCTTATTATTTCTGATCTTTCTAGAGGCATATTGGGCACTGCTTCTTTAATTACAGCAACAATAACGTCACCAATATGAGCATATCTATGATTACCAGCTCCTATGATTCGAATACACATTAATTCTCGAGCTCCACTGTTATCTGCTACATTCAAAATGGTCTGAGGTTGAATCATATCATTTTTATTTGAATTTTTTATTTCAATGCAAAGAATGAGGAAAAAGAAGAAATAGTATTTGTCTAGAAATAAATAAACTCGTGGTTGTTTTTTTATCCTTTTTTTATATTTAGTTCTACATCCCTATCCTGAAATAAAAAATTGAGTTTTTATAGGCATTTTGCACGCAGCTATTGAAATTGCTGCTCTGGCTACAGTTTCTGAGACTCCGCCCATTTCGTAAAGTATTCGACCGGGTTTAACAACGGATACCCAATATTCGGGAGATCCCTTTCCCGACCCCATACGTGTTTCTGCGGGCCTTACTGTAATAGGTTTATCGGGAAAAACACGTACCCATATTTTTCCACCACGACGTGCATATCGTGTCATTGCTCTTCGTCCTGCTTCTATTTGTCTAGCGGTAATCCAAGCGGGTTCAAGTGCCTGAAGAGCATATCTGCCGAAGCAAATATGATTACCCCGGCAAGATATTCCTTTCATTCTTCCTCTATGTTGCTTACGAAATCTGGTTCTTTTGGGGTTATAGTTGATGGTTTTTTCCCACCTCTACTACAGAACCGGACATGAGAGTTTCTTCTCATCCAGCTCCTCACGAATGAAAGGATTCGATAATATTACAGATGCGCATGTATTTAATAACTAATACATTAAACTAAGTAATGGGATTTATTGATATTATATTTCATTTATTAGATAAGAAGCTGTATATACGGTTAGATTTGTCTATTTCTAGATATAGATAATGTTTCTTTTTTATACCGGATCCTTATTTTTTTTTTACTTTTCTTTTAATAAATTATTGAATCAAGACAATATTGGAATCCAATAAATAAGAAATAAGGGTTTCGCGGGCGAATATTGACTCTTTCCTTTTCCGGCTTTATTCGTAGGATCAATCCACAACCTCTCCGAGTAAAAAAAAACTGTTCTTGGTTCATTCCGCCATCCCGCCTGCTCAATCATTTGGATTCTTTTAAATAGAATCCTATATAGTCACAGGTTTCGTCGTTCCTATAGCTTCTCCATTAATGATTAGGCCTGAACTCTGCAATGGAGCTCTCAACAAAATCTGTTTCCGAGTCAATCTCCTCAGTTTCTATTAACCGGAAGCTCTTTATTATTTATATATCATTTATTATTTATATATCAATCGATACAATATTAAACAATATTAAAACAATATGAAATTAATGCTTTATTACACTGCCTTTTATTTATATGAGGTAATTCATAGACCATACATATTGGAATTATATATCATTGATATTTTTGTTCTCTCTTTCTATCACCTTTCCATTTATCCGCATCCCTTTATTTTTTTTTATTTCAAATCCACAATCATATTTTTTTGTTATGGAACAATTCCAGTTGTTACAACTATATGATTGATCCAGTCATATAGTGACTGTTTTTGGGATTTCGATAATATGAAGCAATAAGTTAGTTATTAGTTTTTAATTTTTTTTTTATTTTTATATAGTAGTTGTAGTTATTGAATTAATATTAGGGATCAGTCTTTTTTTGATCCTACTAAAAACTCTAAAGAAAAAACTAACGAGTCACACACTAAGCATAGCAATTATAAAAAAGGTTAATTTCTTTTTTATTCAACCTTATAGAATTCGAATTATTTTATTTTTTTGATTTAACAGAAAAACAGAAAAAGTTTCTAGTTTTTTGTTCTATATATCACTATATTACTGGATAGAATGACAAGATAAATAAAGGTCTATTATTCTTCATCCACAAATATCCAAATTTTGAGGCCTAGTACTCCATGGATAGTTCGAATTGTATAGGAACAATGATCAATTTTAGCGCGAATTGTTTGTAGAGGAACCCTACCTTCTCTGATCCATTCGACACGTGCAATTTCTTTTCCGTCAATACGTCCTGCAATTTGTATTTGAATTCCTTTTGTATCTGTTTGTTCAGTTAATTCAATAGCTCTTTTCATTGCCTTTCGAAATGAAACTCTATTTCTTAATTGAGAAGCCATATATTCTGCAAGAATATTGGGGTCTCCATAAGGTTTTTCTATTCGTGTGATAGCAATGTTGATTCTTCGGTTCACAGAACGAAATTCTTTTTGTACATTCATCTGTAATTCTTCGATTCCCCGTGTTCGGCCCTCTATTAATAAATTTGGGAATCCAATATGGATTATAACCTGTATTAAATCAATTCTTTTTTGAATTTCTATACGCGCAATTCCAATTCCTTCGAAACCTGAGGATATTCTTTTATTTTTTTGTACATAGTTCTTTATACAATTCCGTATTTTCTCATCTTCTTGTAGACCTACAGAAAAATTTTTTGGTTGTGCGAACCAAAAGGAATGATGATTTTGGGTTGTACCAAGTCTGAAACCAAGCGGATTTATTTTTTGTCCCATATTTTTTATTATATTATCTTTCCATCTATTTTTTTTCTAAATATGAATCTAAATCTTAAATTCATCGAAAGATAATTTGGATTCATCTTTTAATACAATTGTTATATGACAAGTCGGCCTTTTTATCGGATAACTACGTCCTCGAGCTCTAGGTCTTAATTTTTTCACAAAAGAACCTCCATTGACTTCAGCTTTACTAATGAATAAATCGGTTTCGTTCAAACCCATATTATGACTAGCGTTTGCTGCTGCGGAATAAACCAATTTTAAAATGGGATAAGATGCTCGATAAGGCATAAGTTCCAATATCATAAGTGTTTCCTCATAAGAACGCCCGCGAATCTGATCAATTACTCTTTGCGCTTTGAAAACAGACATACATATATGTTGAGCTAAAACTTTTACTTCTCCACTCGAATTTGAGTTCTTTTTCTTTATCATAAGGTTATCTCCCGCCAATGAATGATAAGTATCTATTTTTTTCCAAATTAACGACGAGATTTATTATCGTTTCTCGCATGTCTCGCGAAAGTCAGAGTCGGCGCGAATTCTCCCAATTTGTGACCTACCATACGATCTGTTATATAAATAGGTAAATGTTCCTTTCCATTATGAATAGCGATTGTATGGCCAATCATTTTGGGTATAATGGTAGATGCCCGAGACCAAGTTACTATTATTTCTTTCTCCTCCCTCATGTTGAGTTTTTCAATTTTTCTTGATAAATGATTAGCTACAAAAGGGTTTTTTTTTAGTGAACGTGCCACAGCTGATTACTCCTTTTTTTACATTTTAAAGATTGGCATTCTATGTCCAATAGAATATCTCGATCTAAGTATGAAGGTAAGAATAAATACAATAATGATGAATGGAAAAAAGAGAAAATCCTTTAGCTAGATAAGGGGCGGATGTAGCCAAGTGGATCAAGGCAGTGGATTGTGAATCCACCACGCGCGGGTTCAATTCCCGTCGTTCGCCCATCACATTATTTCAAATTCAAAAAATTCTATTTTCAATATTCCTATTTACGGCGACGAAGAATAAAACTATCACTATATTTTTTCCTTTTCCGACTTCTTCTTCCAAGCGCAGGATAACCCCAAGGAGTTGTGGGTTTTTTTCTACCAATTGGGGCTTTCCCTTCCCCACCTCCATGGGGATGGTCTACAGGGTTCATAACTACTCCTCTTACTACAGGACGCTTACCTATCCAACACTTCGATCCGGCTCTACCCAAACTTTGTTGATTCACCCCAACATTACCCACTTGTCCGACTGTTGCTAAGCAGTTTTTGGATATCAAACGGACCTCCCCGGATGGTAATCTTAATGTGGCTGATTTACCCTCTTTTGCGATCAGTTTCGCTACAGCGCCCGCCGCTCTAGCTAATTGTCCACCCTTTCCAAGCGCGATTTCTATGTTATGTATGGCCGTGCCTAAGGGCATATCGGTTGAAGTAGATTCTTCTTTTAAAAACCCCTTCCCAAACTGTACAAGCTTCTTCCAAAGCATACGGCTTTCTAGATGTATATGATGATATCTAGACAGATGGATCTTTATCTTATATGAATCGTATGATGAAGTACCACATGAGTGGATATATAGGAATCCAAATCTGCCGAATCACTCATGTATGATCTTCTACATCCTAGGTCTCCCCGTTCCATCATCTGGCTTATGTTCTTCATGTAGCATTCAGACCGAATGACTCTATGAAATTACGTCGATACTTCCACATATTACGGGTAACGTAGGAGACATCTCTATTTTTCCCCGGGGGGATCTTTATAATTACCACTGCTTAGCTTTCAATTCGCCTCTGACCATCAAATTAAATGTGAATAACCCGTCCTCCTCTCTTTGAAACAAGGGGCGCTTCCGGTTCTGTGCGTGCTTCAAACAATTTTGTCTTCTCCATATTACCATATCTCTAGAGTCAATAATTTTCTATGAGGAACTACTGAACTCAATCACTTGCTGCCGTTACTCAACAGTTTTCTGTTGAGGTCTATCCCATAGAGGTACTCAAATTGGATCAGTGATTGATTTCTAGGTTTCATCGTAAACCTAATTGGTTACTTCCAATTACGTAAATCAATAGTTCAAACCGCACTCAAAGGTAGGGCATTTCCCATTGATATAGGGACTTCTGTACCAGAAATAATGGTATCTCCAATTATAGCCCCTCTGGGGTGTAAAATATATCTTTTCTCGCCATCCCCATAATGTATGAGACAAATGTATGCATTTCGATTAGGGTCATATTCTATGGTTACGATTCTACCAGATATGTCTTTTTCATTCCGTCGAAAATCGATTTTACGGTATAGACGCTTATGACCTCCCCCTCTATGTCTTGCGGTAATGATTCCTCTGGCATTACGACCTTTACCACAATGATGCTGTCCACAGATCAAATTATTTCGTGGATTGGATTTCATTTGACTGTCTATGGCTCTATTACGTGTGCTCGGGGTAGAAGTTTTGTATAAATGTATCGCCGTGTTATTAAGTATTTTGCTTTAAGTTCTTTTCTCTATAAGAGGTGGAATAGAATAACCCGGTTGAAGCGTAATGATCATACGTCTGTAATGCATTGTATGTCCCATAATAGGTCCTATTCTTCTACCCTTTCCTGGGAGTCGATGACTATTCATAGCTATTACCTTGACACCAAAGAAGAGTTCGACCCAATGCTTTATTTCTGTCCTAGTTGATCCTGATTCGACATTAGAAGTATATTGATTGTTCCCCAATAACCGAATACTTTTTTCTGTAAATACTGCATATTTGATTCCATCCATAACTCCATTTTCTTCCCTATGAGTTCCAGTATCGATAAGAATTCTAGTTCTTACTGTTCATATGTTATGGTATGAATATACCATACCAATTCGTTATGTATGGATGATGAGATTCCATTGATACAGAGCCAATTCCAATAGACTTATTGAACGTTCCCATTGGCGTGCATCCAGCAGGAATTGAACCTACGAATTTGCCAATTATGAGTTGGGCGCTTTAACCATTCAGCCATGGATGCTTAACAGGGCTCATTGTACATCGTGAATAACCAAATTCCAATTGAAATGAAATCTTTAGGAGGAATCAATGAAAATCTTTAGGAGGAATCAATGAAACGATATCAATTCAAATCCTGGATCTTCGAATTGAGAGAGATATTGAGTGAGATCAAGAATTCTCACTATTTCTTAGATTCATGGATCAAATTCGATTCAGTGGGATCTTTCACTCACATTTTTTTCCACCAAGAACGTTTTATGAAACTCTCTGACCCCCGAATTTGGAGTATCCTACTTTCACGTGATTCACAGGGTTCAACAAGCAATCGATATTTCACGATCAAAGGTGTAGTACTGCTTGTAGTAGTGGTCCTTATATCTCGTATTACCAATCGAAAGATGGTCGAAAGAAAAAATCTCTATTTGATGGAGCTTCTTCCTATACCTATGAATTCCATTGGACCCAGAAATGAGACATTGGAAGAATCTTTTTGGTCTTCCAATATCAATAGATTGATTGTTTCGCTCCTGTATCTTCCAAAAGAGAAAAAGATTTCTGAGAGTTGTTTCATGGATCCGCAAGAGAGTACTTGGGTTCTCCCAATAAATAAAAAGTGTATCATGCCTGAATCGAACCGGGGTTCGCAGTGGTGGAGGAACCGGATCGGAAAAAAGAGGGATTCTAGTTGTAAGATAGCTAATGAAACCGTAGCTGGAATTGAGATCTCATTCAAAGAGAAAGATAGCAAATATCTGGAGTTTCTTTTTTTATCCTATACGGATGATCCGATCCGCAAGGACCATGATTGGGAATTGTTTGATCGTCTTTCTCCGAGGAAGAAGCGAAACATAATCAACTTGAATTCGGGACAGCTATTCGAAATCTTAGGGAAAGACTTGATTTGTTATCTCATGTCTGCTTTTCGTGAAAAAAGACCAATTGAAGGGGAGGGTTTCTTCAAACAACAAGGAGCTGAGGCAACTATTCAATCAAATGATATTGAGCACGTTTCCCATCTCTTCTCGAGAAACAAGTGGGGTATTTCTTTGCAAAATTGTGCTCAATTTCATATGTGGCAATTCCGCCAAGATCTCTTCGTTAGTTGGGGGAAGAATCAGCACGAATCGGATTTTTTGAGGAACGTATCGAGAGAGAATTGGATTTGGTTAGACAATGTGTGGTTGGTAAACAAGGATTGGTTTTTTAGCAGGGTACGGAATGTATTGTCAAATATTCAATATGATTCCACAAGATCTATTTTCGTTCAAGTAACGGATTCTAGCCAATCGAAAGGATCCTCTGATCAATCCAGAGATCATTTCGATTCCATTAGAAATGAGGATTCAGAATATCACACATTGATCGATCAAACAGAGATTCAGCAACTAAAAGAAAGATCGATTCTTTGGGATCCTTCCTTTCTTCAAACGGAACGAACAGAGATAGAATCAGATCGATTCCCGAAATGCCTTTTTGGATCTTCCTCAATGTCCCGGCTATTCACGAAACGTGAGAAGCAGATGAATAATCATCTGCTTCCGAAAGAAATCGAAGAATTTCTTGGGAATCCTACAAGATCAATTCGTTCTTTTTTCTCTGACAGATGGTCAGAACTTCATCTGGGTTCGAATCCTACTGAGAGGTCCACTAGAGATCAGAAATTTTTGAAGAAAAAACAAGATGTTTCTTTTGTCCCTTCCAGGCGATCGGAAAATAAAGAAATGGTTGATATATTCAAGATAATTACGTATTTACAAAATACCGTCTCAATTCATCCTATTTCATCAGATCCGGGATGTGATATGGTTCCGAAGGATGAACCAGATATGGACAGTTCCAATAAGATTTCATTCTTGAAAAAAAATCCATTTTTGGATTTATTTCATCTATTCCATAACCGGAACAAAGGGGGATACACGTTACACCACGATTTTGAATCAGAAGAGAGATTTCAAGAAATGGCAGATCTATTCACTCTATCAATAACCGAGCCGGATCTGGTGTATCATAGGGGATTTGCCTTTTCTATTGATTCCTACGGGTTGGATCAAAAAAAATTCTTGAATGAGGTATTCAACTCCAGAGATGAATCGAAAAAGAAATCTTTATTGGTTCTACCTCCTCTTTTTTATGAGGAGAATGAATCTTTTTATCGAAGGATCA